CCAATTCTGTTCCACTTAATCCCCTTTTCATGGGCACATATCTTTACGGCTAAGGAATCGGGAATCTTTCTCCTGTTACATGAATCAAATGTTTCATTTCATCCGGGAAAAGCCATCTCTTTCTCAACAATGTCTTTGTCATTTGATCCAATAGCGTTCCGTTAGATAGGAACAGATTTGATAAATACTGATAACTCTCGGATAGAGTATTAGAACGGAAAGATCCATTAGATAATAAACTATTGGTTCTAAACCATCTCTGGCGATGAATCAACAATTCGAAGTGCTTTTCTTGCGTATTCTTGATGAACCAGCGTTTATATATAGATGTAGGAGGATTTGTTTGGGAAGCAATAAGCCCCTTTGACATCTCTTCATCTGCAAAGAATTCTCGACGTGAAAACACAGAGACAAAGGGCTGATCTTTGAATAGGGAAAAGAATGGATCCGCAGGGTCCCAAATGAATTGGCTTGTTTGAAAAAAACCTTGTTCTTTGGAAGATCTATCTTGTGTCTGGTACTGCATGGTTCCACTCTGCAAGAACTCCGAATCATTCTCTTGAAGCTCATCCTCTTTATGAGAAATGATCCATTTTCCCCGAAATGACCCAGTCCAATAGGGAAATCCCAATTCAGTGGGCCTTTCGATACAATCAAATAGATTGCCACAAGGGCGCCATATTCTAGGAGCCCAAACTATGTGATTGAATAAATCCTCCTCTATCTGTTGCGGATCGAGGGCCCCTTCCCCTTCTTCAAACTCCGATTCGTATTTCTCATATAGAAATCTCCGATCAACGATAGAACAAGATCCATTTTGCATCATATCTAACTGATTCCTTGGTTCGGACCGAAGAAGTAATGTCACTCGATTATTATCAAACTGACTGCAATCTCTTTCTGTCCGTGAGGATCCCGCCAGAGCCGGAGCGCCTTCTACTTCTAATAGTAATAATAGTAATAGGCCATGAACTAGATCAGAATCATTCTCAACGAATCCATAAGAAGTGATCCAATTTTTTTCATCGTGTCTGGATGAAGACCAAAGATCTTGAGCGACCGATCCGGCAGAACAACTCAAAAGATAAAGAAGTATCGTTAATTTCTTCATGCTCGTTCCAAGTTCGAAGTACCATTTGTACAAATAAGAATCCCCTCCCTTACATGATTTCTTCTTCATATAGATAGATATAGGATCTAGGGGGCAATTACTTATAAGTACATTTTGTGCAACAGCCCTTCCTATCTGATAGAAAAGGATCCCATGATCCTGAACAGATCTTATCTGGGATCGAAAATCCCAAGTTTTTCTATGAAGAGCTGATCTAATTGTATGAGTTTCTATAATGGATTTCTTCTGTGTAATACTAATTGATAGGGCCTCATTGATAAGTGCTACAAGATCTCGCGCATTGGAACCCATGGTTATGGACCCGAATCCGTTAGTATGGAACATCTTCTTTTCCAAGTGAAATCCCCTAGTATATGAAAGAATGAAAAAGTGCTTTCGTTGTTGTGGAAGAAGAAGCCTTCGTATCTTAATGCATGTATTTAATTTATTCGGAGCTATTAGAGCGGGATCCACTTTTTGGGGAATATGAGTCGAAGCAATAACAAGAATCTTTCCAGTGGAACATCTTTCACAATCCCTGGAGAGATAGTTCTCTAATAGACCGAGGGATAAGTAATTCGACTCATTCACATGCAGATCATGAATGTTTGGAATCCATATTATGCAAGGAGACATTGCTTTTGCTAATTCAAATTGAAGGGTGATATCAAATTGGTCTATTTTTGGCGTCATATACATAGTTAGCAGCTCCGTATCAATATCAAGGTCATCATAAATATCGTCACTATCATCAATATCGATATCATCAATAAGATAACCTTTAGGCTTGTCATTCAGGAACTTGTTCGGAAATACCGTAATGAAAGGAACATAGGAGTTTGTCGCTAGGTATTTGACCAAACAGGAGCGTCCAGTTCCTATAGAACCTATCACTAAAATACCTCTAGAAGGGGATAGGGCTAAGCGGAGCGAAAAGGGTTTTCCATGAGGAGATGGGGAATGAAAACTAGTAGCCCCACACGAGGTTTGTGAATAAGTGATTGTCTGATAATGAGCAAGGAATATCCGTCTTTCTGCTAAACAGGATCTATTGAACTCATAATTCATTAGATCCTTTTGATGAATGTCAACTAAGTATCGTAAGGAAATTGATCCCGGTTGTTCAATCATTTGATAACCAGAGTCATTCTTTGATAAATAATCACTATGAGTCAGACTCAATAGAATTTGATCAATCCTTTTTTCTGTCGTTAAGGTGGAGAACTGAACCAAGAATTCTCTTTCTTCATCATCAATCGAATCACTGTTCGCGACCCAGAATTCTATTTTCTCATCAATCCAATCACCGTTCACGTTTTTTCTTTTTCTTATCAATGAATAGATCTCTTTACTTGTACGACTTAGATGTCTCGTATTTCTCGAAAAAAT